TTTCACTCCTATTTTTTTTTTCTTATTTGCACATCTTTTGTTCATAAAAAAAAAGATGTGCACGAATTCCGGAAATTGCTTATTCAATTCAATGATGCATTCCATTAATTGAATTTACAATTCAATTGTAAAATTTATCTTATTATGATTTATAGTAATTCTAGATTCATTTTATTCGATATTAATTCAATTATCTTATTTTATAAAATAATATAGAGTACTTTATATAATAATAATTTATTATATTCAAAAATAGAATGAAAATATTCGAATTTGAAATGAATCAATTCAAAAATATTTGTCTATTATGAATTTCGAAATATAGTAATCAAAAAATAATAAATCTATAAAATTACGATATCATTTTAATAAAAAAAAATAGAAGATAAAATATATAAGATAAGCGGGTAGCGGGAATCGAACCCGCATCGTTAGCTTGGAAGGCTAGGGGTTATAGTCGACGTTGATTCATCATTTTGAACGTCTCTAATTCAAAACCGAACGTGAAACTTTGATTTCATTCGGCTCCTTTATGGAAGATGGAAAAAAAAGATGTAAACGAAAAAAAAAACAAATTCTACCCATAACATCTATGTCAGCCTTTCTGTCTGAATGCATTCAAAAGGACCTGCTTTATAGATGATCCCTATAGAAGAAAAGAGGATTCTAACAATCTTTTCTAGTTACTTCGTTCCCTATTTCTATTTGAAATAATCCTTAGGAAAAGTCTTTTTTGTTTCCAACGAGCTAAAACAATATAATCTGTCGATGTCTCTAGTAAACCAAAGACATTGTTTAATAGCTATTTTGTTTTGCTTCAATCTCCCTTATATAAATATCAAATTGAAGATTTAGTTACGATTAGAAATAGACCGTTCTTTCTACCTTTATCCATGGATTCCTTACTCGTTCAATTGGAAGTATGGATCCAATTCAAAAATAAATTATGTTTCGTAATTTCATGATCCAATTTTTTCAATTTATAACGGACTCTTGGATACAAATCACGAGAATTTCTATTTTTCCTCGAATTTTTCATCGATAGGAAAAGGATTAAATCCTTTTAAGAAATAAAGTTTTTGATCGAAATATAAATCAAACGAAAGACCCTTTAACTATTAAAGGGTTAATAGAACGAATCACCCTTTTACCACTAAACTATACCCGCTACAATGCTATTATTGCATATAAATCGACCTTTTGTCGAACACAAAAATAGGTCCTAGTAATAAAAAAATAGGATCAGAAAAAAAATCATGAAAATGAGAGCGTTGACATATTTTTATCAGGAAGACTAATGAGATTAGTAAACGAGGACTCATTTAACTAATTAAATGATAAGTTTTTTTTTATTCCAGTAAAAAAAAGTAAATAAATAAAGAAAGAATAATAAGAAATGGCACTTTGATTCTATATCATTTGATTCTGTATCATAGGAATCGAAATAATCCTTCTTATGATATGATTGTTGTTTCGATTTTTGTTATTTTATTTCAAAAGAATTTTGAGTTTTCAAATAAAATAAATCATTTTTTCTACGATTCATTGGAACAAAAAAAAAAGCCCGGCTAGGTACTGACCAGGCCAGGCCGTGGAAATAAAAAGGGACTTTTCGGACGAAATAAACAAGGTACTTTTATTGATTTTATTTATTATTTAATATATATATATTTTCATTTTATTTTTGATTTTCTTAATTTATTCAAAATTTTTTTTATTAACATTTAATAGATTGGTATTTATATATTCAAATATTGGATTGTAGATATCTCTTTTGAGCCCTTACTTTATTTAAAATCTAAATGGAATTGGAATTTATGATAAAAGTTTTTAGATATATATTATCTATATATAGCTTTATATAGCTATCTATATAATAAATAATAAAGATATAATAAAATAATAAAGAGAGATAAAGAAGGGCTTTTTTCAAGCCTTACTTAATGTATCATAGTAATTATTCTTTTTCATTTTTCAATTGGGGGAGAGATGGCTGAGTGGATTAAAGCGTCGGATTGCTAATCCGTTGTACGCGTTTTTCGTACCGAGGGTTCGAATCCCTCTCTTTCCGTTTCTGTCGATGACTTGGTATTTTTTTTTTTTTTATATAGTTAAAGAAAGATGTGGAATAGATAAAAATTTGCAAATCAAGCAAGGAAAACAAAAATCTGATTTTTTATTCTTCACGTCCAGGATTACGCCCCGGGTCATTAGATAGGAATCCGAAAATGAAGAGAGAAACAAAGAATATCACTACTGTATAAACAAATAGTTTTAGAGTAAGCATTACACAATCTCCAATAGCATTTTTTTTTTCAAAAAAAAAAAGAGAATAGATTCTCTATTTTTATACTGCATACCCTATTTTTTGACACCAAGAAATGAAGTGATTTCTAGAAAAAAAAAAAAATTTCAGAAAATCAGAGTTGAGTTGTTTATTAATGAAAATTTTCTTTTATACCAACAATTATATATTGTGGGGGACTCTAATAGGGTCGTTCAATGGAAAAAAAAGTTATAACAAGAAAATGAGAGTGATCTAGATTTAGCACAGCTATACAAGAATTTCAATATTTAACTTAACGGTTCAGACTGTATGTAAGACTTATCTGATCTTATATTAGAAATTGTTAGAATTTTTTTTTCGAGTAAATCATGAATTTTTCTAGGACAGTATGAAAAATCTCATCGAAAACTTACAGCAGCTTGCCACACAAAAGCTAATAAAAAAAAGAACACAGGTATTACTGGCATAATATCTACTATTGGATTCAAAAAAGCGTAGGCCTCGGGTAATTTGGCTAAGAAAAAGCTACTTGAATAAAGGACAGAATTAAGACAGATACAGATTAAACTTAAAATATTAAGCATAACAAACATTTTGTTCTTGAAGATAATTTTTTTTTTGAGTTGATTGAGTTATTAATATCTTATTATTGATATAAGGGATAAGGTAAAAATTAATAACATAAGGTAGGTCAAAAAACCTTTCTTTTCTTTGATTTGAACTCAGCCAATCAAAAATCCTTCCATTCTCAAATCAAAATAGATATAGAAGAAATCCTACTTTCATACAATATCTTAATTGAATTATATCTAATGATCAATAAATTCAGTTTCATTCGATATCTACACGTATCAAAATCCTAGCAACAATCTAATTGATTCTATCAATATTTGGACTGGAATTGACGAACAACCAATAACAATATTAGTGTTTATTAGTCTTGAATAGAAATGGGGCGTGGCCAAGTGGTAAGGCAACGGGTTTTGGTCCCGCTATTCGGAGGTTCGAATCCTTCCGTCCCAGAGTATGCGTATTATATATATCATAGTATTATGATATTATATATCATAATATTCCATAATATTATATATGATATAATCATATCAAAATTATCATATCAAAAAAAGATTGCCTTTTTTGAACAACCTTCTGTTTAAGAGTCTAATATTAGATAGAATGTGATTCTTCTTTCTTATCATTATTTTTCTTATTTTTGATTCGTCTCTAAATCATATTTTTTTCACAAATTGAATCGAGTTTAAATACCATAAGACGTAGATGGAATTGAATCCATTTTTTATCTAGGTAAAAGATGGGAACATAGATAAAAAAAAAAAGACTTTTTTAATGAAAAAAAAGTAGGACGGGCTTTTCATCGTATGTCCATATCTTTCATATTCATATTTGAAATTCGTTATTCATAAAAAAACCTTACGTCTCATATATTTTCCATGATGTCATTTTAATTCAAAATCGAAATGTGAAAGCCTCTCTTATTCTCTATCCCTTAAATGGTGTGTGCAACTTGATTATTTTATTTCTGTGGATTTATGTGGAATTATAAATACGAAGGGCTTGCGTTTTTGGTACTAATTGAATTGAATCAATGGGATTAAGTCTCTTAAGACCGGTTTAGGCTAAAATAATTTAGAGTAAAAAAAAATTGGATTTGTTTTTGATCTATCTATTTGTTTTAAATCATTGATGGGTTAATTCGAATAGGTTTTTTTTATGATAATAAAAGATAATAAAATGTCCCTTCCCTTATTGGAAAACTTTAGTCAAATAATAATATCGAGGTAGAAAACTTTCAATCAATTATTTTGAATGATTTCCTATGAATCCTTGGTACTTGAAGAAGTGTTAAACTGGCGAATCCATCCTATCAAGAAACTTGAAAATGCGGATTCAAAAAGAACGTATTTCTTATTTATTCGTAATTTTTTCTAAATTTATAGAAATAAAAAAAAAAAAGAATAATATATATATTCCATTTCATATTAAATAAATATTGCATTCATACAAAAAATTGTATTCATCCAATATACTAAAAGAAAATCCAATATCTAAAAGAAAATGTGGGTTTAAAAAAAAAAATGGAATTCTTGCTGATACTTTTTAAGAAACTACCCATTCATAACAGTATAGATAACTATGTACCAACTAAACCAATGACTATTCATGATTCCATAATTGAATCAATTACATACCAGTTCCAAGAAACTAGAGGTTATGGTAAAACTTCGTTTAAAACGATGTGGTAGAAAGCAACGTGCGACTTGAAGGACATGATCAACTGTGGATTCTTATCTTACATCCACCATTTTCTTTTATATATAGGAATGAAGATGCTCTTGGCTCGACATCGTTTGTTCTGTTCCACTATAACCCTCATTTCATTTTGGGGAAGTTTTAATGTAAATATTACATGATGGAGCTCGAGTAGAAAGTATTAATTCATTTATCAGGGGCGGAGATCTAGGGTTAGTGTCAATCAATAAGTTGAAACAACTTCGTAAGTATATTTTCGATATAGAAATCGAAAGGATCCAATTCAAGCAAGTTTCAAATTCAAACATCAAATTTGTTGGAATTAGGAAAACTCTTTTGATCAAAAGTGTATCACGCGAGAATCAATCATTCATATGGTTCTTTGATAAAAAGAAATCACAAAAAATGGTATGTTGCTGCCATTTTGAAAGGATTAAAGATCACCGAAGTAATGTCTAAACCCAATGATTCAAAGCAAAGATAAAGGATCCCGGAACAAGGAAATACCTTTTTTAATTGTTTTAATAACTAAACTTGTTAATTGTCTCAATAACTAAACTAGATCAGAATGAAGAATAGAATAGATTCTAAAGGAGACAGGCAAAAAGGGGGTTATAGACGGCTCAATAAATGAAATGCTTAAAGGTTTTCCTTTGAGTGAGAGTTACCCAACTTGAGTTATGAGGATACAAATAAGAATTTTTTTTTTAATTTCTTTTTTGGAAAAGAATAAAAAAAAAATGAAATCATAGTCTAATTGATTTGATAATCTATGGATCTATTTTACATTAATTAGAATTCTATACATATACATAACTTCCAATTTTCTCGAGCCGTACGAGGAGAAAACTTCTTATACGGTTCTGGGGGGGGTATTGTTAATCTACATCTATCCCAATGAGCCGTTTATCGAATCGTTGCAATTGATGTTCGATCCCGAAGAGAGGGAAGAGATCTTCGTAAAGTGGGTTTTTATGATCCGATAAAGAATCAAACCTATTTAAATGTTCCTGCAATTCTATATTTTCTTGAAAAAGGTGCTCAACCTACAGGAACTGTTCATGATATTTCAAAGAGGGCTGCGGTTTTTACGGAATTTGACCTGAATCAATAACCGAAAAATGCAATTAATGAAATAAAAAAAAAAAAGAGGGTGTGGATGACTTGTCTATAGCTTTGGATAACCTTTTCTCTATTATTTCCCCCCTCTCTTGTTCTACTACACTTATTTATTAAAGATCAATCAAGTGAATAAATGAAATAATTGGTTTTATACTAGAAATAGAAAATTTTGACATTACCATCAATGGGTTGGTTTTTGTTGGAAATCTATGAACAAATAAAAAAACACAAGGGATTACGCTTGTTTATTCTACTTATATTTATTTATTGATTGAATAAACCCGAGATTTTTTTCTACTTTACTTCTTCCTTACCTTAATTTATTCTTTCGCCTACACTTTTTTTTTCTATTTATGTTCATTATCTCTATCGTGCCAATCCAACACAACTCCGTAGTTTTTTCTTTTTTTATTTATTTTCTCTTTTTTTCATTTTAATTATTATATATTTTATATATATTATATATATATATTTTCCTATTTCTATTTATTTCAATTAATAGAAATATATAATTTATAGATGAAATATTAATAAATAGATATTTCAATTGACTAATTAAATTGAATAATGAAATATAAATAAAAAAAGAAAGATATTCAATTGAAATTGTTATTTCTATTTTTTTTTTTTTTTATTCTTTTGTGTTCTCCATTGTATTCGTTTTTCACTATTCACATTCATATTGACAACAGTGGATCAAACAAATATAATCCGATTGTGGATAAATAGATCTAGTTATCTCCGCTTCATAGACTTGGTTTTTTTTATTTTACTTCATTCAATTCACATGATGGGCTCATTGGATTTTCTGTGATACAAGAAGTTACTTTTGTGTGATATAAAAATTTTGATTCAAAAAAAAAAAATAGATAATCTAAGAAGGGATAACATAAGATAAGATACAAGAGACGGTATATCCATTTTTTTTTTTATTTGATTCCATTTGATATTTTATTTGATTACGTCGTGCAATTCCATTTCGTTTTTGATTCTGATTGTATCTGCACATACTAATTCTTTTTTTTATTCGGGTTGCTAACTCAATGGTAGAGTACTCGGCTTTTAAGTGCGGCTAGCATCTTTTACACATTTGTATGAAGTAACAGATTCGTCCATACTATCGGTAGAGTTTGTAAGACCACGACTGATCCTGAAAGGAATGAATGGAAAAAACAGCATGTCGTATCAACGGGGAATTCGGGGAATATTTTTACCTGAAAAGCTTGTTTGAATTCTTGATGTGGAACAAAATCAATTTCAAGTCGGGTCGAATGAATAAATGGATAGAGCTCTAGGGCTCCAATTCTAGAGAAATAAAAAGCAACGAGCTTATGTTCTTAATTTGAATGATTACCCGATCTAATTATACGTTAAAAAGATATTAGTGCTTGATGCGGG